TATTAGATTTTTGGATAGGTACGTACAATCAATTCTAAATATAAAAAAATTTATCAAACTTTTCATCAAAGAAAAATCCTTCCGGGGATAAAGATCAATTTTTTTTTGTGAAAAACTGTTAAAAACTGTTAAAAAAAAGATATATATCTATTCATTTCATTTTTGTGAAGATGGCGCTCCCATTTTTTTCCAATAGTTATTCTTTATTTATACTAAATAAAATCAATTTTATACCAGATTAAATCAATGAATTAGAATGAATCAATCGATCCATTTTTTTTTTAAACTATGTTTAATGGATACTTTTCTTTTAGATCATGATTCTATTTATAAATCAAAATCATGGTTATATTTCGTTTTTTAGACGATGATTCCATGTTCATAAAACTTCTAAAATTCTTTTCCAGTTTTAGATTTTTCAATAATAACTCCTTACCCCCATGGATCTATTCCAAATTAATGAATCATCACAGGAATCTTTATATTTGATTGTTATAGTGTATACCCACTATGTAATGCACACAACACAAAACAGACGGTTCATCATAGAAGGATCATTCGAGTCTTTTTACTCTTTGGAGCATATCAATTAAAATTTCTCTAATTATCCTAATCCGTAAGATAAATTCTTTGATTCTTTAACTTTGATAAAATCGGAATAGTTCCTTTCATTCTTATACTACTACATTTGGATTAAATTTAATTTAATTTTTTTTATTGATTCCTTTCAAAAATAATAATAATAATTTGAATAGAAGGTCATATCCTTTTTTTTAATGATTCTTTTTGATTCTTTTTTTTATGTTATTTCGTACTGTATAATTCCTTTGCTTGTGGGATCATTTTCTCACAAGAGGTAAGTAAAAGAAATTATAGAATGGATTGCTACCTATGCCCAGATCTCGGATAAATGGAAATTTTATTGATAAGACCTTTTCAATTGTAGCCAATATCTTATTACGAATAATTCCGACAACTTCAGGAGAAAAAGAGGCATTCACCTATTACAGAGATGGTGCGATTTGATGTTTTTTTTTTATTTACCGTTTTCAGTCTTCGGAGAAAGATACATTATTCGGGAGAGAAAGAAAAAAAATTATTGAAATAAATCTACGCTTATCGTGAAGGTGAAGTTTGTAAATAAAACAATTCCTTCTGTCGTGTATCCCCGATTAATGCAGCCTCAGATGCTTCAATTGTAGATTCTAGTATTGAGCGAAAGGTTACACCTATGGTATGGGTTAGGTCAATCTTACTCCACTAGTACCAATAGGCAGCATAGGGGAAGAAGCACTACGCCCAGGAATCAACAATATGAAAACTTTGTTATCAAATTTTACCTTTTCTTTATCGGAATCGGGACTAACAAGAATGGTTGGTACAACAAACATCCATCTCGTTCGTATTTTGGATAACCGTATAACCATCGAAGACTGTTGAAGTGACTAATTCCTGGAAATTTAGGGGTGTTAAGAACAAAGAAATTGTTAGAGTTATCATTTTTATCTAGTACCAAGATACTTGATATTAAGAAAAGATCTTTTACAGGAAGGTTGGCTAGAGATTTCTTGTAAAAACACTAGCCCCGTTCGGTTCATAATGAAATAATTTCAATCTTTTTGATTTCATGTATTATTCTCATTATGCACATAAAAAATAAAAAAGGAGGAGCCGTATGAGATGAAAATCTCACGTACGGTTCTGGAACGGAGATTCTTTGAATCGAATGACGACCGTAACGGATGTCGGCTCAATCCGAAGGAAATTATGCGGAAGCTTTACAGAATTATTATGAAGCTATGCGACTAGAAATTGATCCCTATGATAGAAGTTATATACTCTATAACATAGGCCTTATCCACACAAGGAATGGAGAACATACGAAAGCTTTGGAATATTATTTTAGGGCATTAGAACGAAACCCTTTCTTACCACAAGCTTTAAATAATATGGCCGTGATCTGTCATTACGTGCGACTATCTCCACTATAGAAAGAAAAAAAAGGAAAGAAAGAACAAATCCGCTAATACTAATAACTAATAAATACTAGAAAATAGGCTTTCTACATATCATATTTATCGTGTCCAAAACAACGATTTTTATCAGCTGTAGCAAATAAAAAGTAAAAAGAAAGAAACTTCATAGAAGTCGAAATATGAAGAAATAAATATGCCTAGATCCTTTAATCGATGGATAAATAAAGGATCTAAATTGATAGAATAAGCATCGTAAAGATCAATTAGTGAGGTTTTGGGCCGATACAATAAGAACTGCTTACTTATGTCACGATATGAGATAAAAGTTAGGAATCAACTTATGTAATAGAGTCGATCCCCTAAGTTATTGAGCAGCGGTGTAGAATCAGATCCCAAAGATAGTAAGTCTTTTCTTTCTTATGAAAGGAAGTCTTTTTCAAAGATTCTATAGAAATTTATATATGAAATATGAAACCGAGATAGTTACCTTTCAGAAAATTATAATGATAGCGGAAATGCCTATG